CTATAGTAAGAGGAGTAGTTATGAACCCTGTAGACCATCCGCATGGGGGTGGTGAAGGGAGGGCCCCAATTGGTAGAAAAAAACCCGCAACTCCTTGGGGTTTTCCTGCACTTGGAAGAAGAAGTAGAAAAAGGAAGAAATATAGTGATAATTTGATTCTTCGTCGTCGTACTAAATAGTAGAGAAAATAGAAATTGTTTCTTCGTCTTTACAAGAAAAAGGAGTAATTAACTGTGACGCGTTCACTAAAAAAAAATCCTTTTGTAGCGAATCATTTATTAAGAAAAATAAATAAGCTTAACACAAAAGCGGAAAAAGATATAATATTAACTTGGTCCAGAGCATCTACCATTATACCTACAATGATTGGCCATACCATTGCTATCCATAATGGAAAAGAACATTTACCTATTTATATAACAGATCGTATGGTAGGCCATAAATTAGGAGAATTTTCACCTACTCTAAACTTCCGAGGACATGCGAAAAATGATAATAGATCTCGTCGTTAACGTTCATTTTAACATCCATTTTGAAATAGTAATGCATAAAGAAATATTACAAAATTGAATTCTTAGTAAAATGAAGTTCAACTCATTTCTTTTAGAATTCATTCAATTCATTAAATAATGAATAATAATAAGAAAATTATTTTTTAATGAAGAATTCAATCAATTCAATATTTTATTGATTTGTCAAAATAGACTCTTATGATAAAGAAGAACCTCTATACAGAAGAACCTCTATACAGAAGAACCTCTATACAGAAAGAAGCCTTGTCTTTTGGTCAAATCAAAAAAGGTTCATGTCTATTTACAACACACAGTACAAATAGTAATTGATGTGATTTGTACATAAATAAAACATTATGATACTAGAATTTCTATTTTAATTTTCTATTTGCTTTAGTTGAATATCTTCTTTTATTCGATTTTTTGAATTTTTTATTTTACAATAGTCGATGCTAGTCACAATATAAATTTCAACGAACTTAGTCAATGAGCTATAATGAGTTATAAAGATCTATCTATAGATAAAAAATACACAAATAAGAAATATCATTTTATGTAAGGAGTATGTTGATTATATAAAAAGTAAGAGGCAACAATTTTTTTCGTTTACCATGGGGAAGGACACTATCGCCAACATAATAACCTATATACGAAATGCTGACATGAATAAAAAAGGAATGGTTCAATTACCTTTTACTAACATTACAGAAAAAATTGTAAAAATACTTTTACGAGAGGGTTTTGTTGAAAACATCAGAAAACATAGAGAAAACAACAAATATTTTTTAGTTTTAACTCTACGGTATAGAAGAAATAGAAAAGAATCATCTAAAAATTTTTTAAATTTAAAACGAATAAGTACACCAGGTCTACGAATATATTACAATTATCAACAAATCCCTCGAATTTTAGGAGGCATGGGGATTGTCATTCTTTCAACTTCTAGAGGTATAATGACAGATCGAGAGGCTCGATTAGAAAAAATCGGCGGAGAAGTTTTATGTTATATATGGTAATCTTTATAATATCCGAATTCGGTGAGAAACTTGTATATTTCATTTATATAAAAAAAAGAGAGAGATAAAACGCACATTTCTAATAGAACTTCATCCCTCATAGATAGAATATATATTTTTTTATAGATAGATATATTTATGAATGTAAGAAGGGATTTAACTGGAATTGTAAAAAAAGGGAGAATTCGCAAAGATTTAATTACTAAATGAATAACTTATCCAGAAATTATTTGACCGGGTTTTAAGGTTTATATACAATTCATGCAAATTGGATTTTTATTTCTATTCTAGAATATGTTTCCAATACTTTTTCTGGACATACGATACGAAAATAAAAAAGATAAGTCATTCAATTGAATTAGGATGTTTTTGAATCTCAACTTTATTTTATTGAGAAAGCCACTAATAGACGTTCAAGATGTAAGGAACCTTTATTTTCTTCCACAATTGGGGATTAACTAATTAAGGAATGTCAAATATGAAAATCAACGCCTCGGTTCGTAAAATTTGTGAAAAATGTCGATTGATTCGAAGACGAGGACGAATTATAGTAATTTGTTTCAATCCAAAACATAAACAAAGACAAGGATAATATTTGAACAAACAGAAGCTTTCTAAAAAAATAGACTAGATAAAAAAAGAGAGAAAATTCTGAAATTTTTTATAATATATCTATATATTATTCTATGAAAATGAAAAATCCATACATATTTTGAAATATTATTGATATTTCAACTTTTAACTTTGATTTCAAAAATTGTATTTGATAGTAATCGAAAGCAAATAAATAGAATATAGAAAAAATCGAATATAAAATTAGAAAAGAATTTTAATTAAAAGGATCCGTTTTTTACATGAAATGGATATCTCCATACCCTATATCTTCTTGTTTTTTTAATGAAATATTGAAATAATAAAATATGGCAAAATCTATACCTAAAACAGGTTCGCGTAAAAATGTACGTATTGGTT